TTCTCGAATAAATTATGAATTTTCTAGGATATTATTAAAGATCTTATCGAAAACTTACAGCAGCTTGCCAAACAAAGGCTAAGAGAAAAAAAAACAAAGGTATGACTGGCATAAAATCTACGATTGGATTCAAAAAAGCATAGGCCTCAGGCAATTTGCCTAAGAAAAAACTACTCGAATAAAGGGCAGAATTAAGACAGATCAAACTAAAGATATTAAGCATAACAGACATTTTGTTCTTGCAGATAATTGCATTTTGATTGAATTATGGATATAAGGAAAAAGTAAGTAAGGTAGACAAAAAAATCCTTCTTTAAACCCACCCAATCAAAAATCTTCTCATTCTCAATGAGAATATAGAAGAAATCATATTTTCATACAATATCTTAATTGAATTATATGTAATGATCAATAAATTCAGTTAAGTTATCTACCTACACTTAGCAAAAGCACAGGAATCTATTCTATAGATATTTGGACTGCAGTTGACAAACAACCAATACTAATAATAACTACTAATATAATATATAGTATATTTTCTTTATCTTTAATATTCTTTATTAATATTAATTATTAGTCTTGACTAGAAATGGGGCGTGGCCAAGTGGTAAGGCAACGGGTTTTGGTCCCGTTATTCGGAGGTTCGAATCCTTCCGTCCCAGAGCATATCCAATCTAAAAATTGTTTTGAACAAATATCCAAATGTCAAATAGACAAATATATATTAAATATATATTTAAGGATGGGTACGTTTTGAATCGAGATAATAAAGAATCTATTCCGTAAGTAAAGTAAATAAGGGAGCCCCCCCTTTTTATTTATTATTTTCTGTATATCTCTTAATTCATCCTAAACAATAGGAAGTTCTTGGTGAATTCATTAGTCAATAGAGTGAACTATCTTAATAGTAATGAGTTAGGCTAAAAAAAAAGAGCAAGGGAAGGTATAAATTTTAATATCTGTGCTTGCTCGAATCTTATTAATAGATAGTCATGTAACTGATTCGTTTTCTTTGAATCTCATTTTATTTTTAGGTATTTTTGTTTGGACCTAATGAAGAATAGAAAATCTATGTAACGGTTGAGACATAATTGAAAATTTTATTCATTTTATAGAAAAATATAGAATTTAATAAATATTTGGAATGATTCCCTATTAAAAATAGTTTAATCTTCGATACTCAAAAAGTAGAAAATAGGACAACCTATTACAACCTATCTTATTAAGTTAAGTCACTTGAAGATGCAGATTTCATTTCTTCGTGTTATTTTTCTATTTATGTATGTTAAAGAGGGGGTCTTGCTAAGACTTCTTCAGAAAAGAATAATCTTTATTATTTATTATTTACCCGTATATATATATAGAGAAGAAAAGTGCATAGATTACAATATCTATGCACCATATATGCATATGCACCATATTGAACCAATGACTATTCATGATTCCATGATTGAATCAACTCCATGCCGCTTCTAAATTAGAGGAATGTTATGGTAAAACTTCGTTTGAAACGATGTGGTAGAAAGCAACGTGCGACTTGAAAGACATGATCCGCTGTGGATTCTTACATCCACCATTTTATATAGGAATGAAGGTGCTCTTCGCTCGACATCATTTGTTCTGTTCCACAGGAACCTCTCTTTTTGTTGGGTTGTAATGTAAATAGTGCATGATGAAGCTCGAGTAAAAAAGAAAGTATTCATTTCTCGGGGCAAGGATCTAGGGTTAAAATCAATAAATTGAACAACTTCGTAAATATATCTTCGATATAGAAATCGAAAGAATCCACTTCGAGCAAGTTTCCAATTCAAAAGGACATTTTGTTGATCAAACTTTTTTGATACAAAGTGTATCACTCGGAATCAGTCGTCCACAGGATTCTTGAAATCACAAAAAAAGGTATGTTGCTGCCATTTTGAAAGGATTAAGAAACACCGAAGTAATGTCTAAACCTAATGATTTAAAATAAAACAAAGATAAAGGATTCTAGAACAAGGAAACACCATTTTAATTGTCTCAATAACGGAAAAAGAATATAAATAGATTTGAAACGAGACAAACAAAAAAAGGGGGTAAAGACTACTCAATAAAGATTTTTCTTTGAACTATTTGACAGTTAGCCAACTTGAGTTATGAGTACGAATGAACGGTTTCCTTTTTTAAGAATATAAGAATAAGATAAGAAGGAAGAAGAAAAGGGTGAATGGAATTAAATAAGAGTCTAATTCATTTGTCATTTATTTGAATTCCATACACAGACAAAACTTCAAACCAAATCATTTTATCTTGAGCCGTACGAGGAAAAAACTTCCTATACGTTTCTCGGGGGGGTATTGTTCATCTATATCTATCCCAATGAGCCGTCTATCGAATCGTTGCAATTGATGTTCGATCCCGAAGAGAAGGAAAAGATCTTCAGAAACTGGGTTTTTATGATCCGATAAAGAATGAAACTTATTTAAACGTTCCTTCTATTCTATACTTCCTTGAAAGGGGTGCTCAACCTACAGGAACTGTTCGGGATATTTTAAAGAAGAAGGGGCTTTTTAAGGAACTTCGCCTTAATCAAACGGAATTCAATTAAGGAAATACAAAAAAATTAAGGGGGGATACAAAAAAAATAATATATAAGTTACTACCCCCCTTTTCCGCTCTATCCATATCGATTTATTTTATCATTATATATCCTTCATCCTTACTTCTACTCAATCCTATGTTTTAGAATGACAAAACTTTCTTTTTTAAAAAAACGTGGACATTCCCTTCAATTGGTTAGTTTCATTGGAATTCTACTAATAAAAAAGGAATCAAGTTTGCTTATTCCACTTAGATGGATTGACTATATTATTCATTATGGATAAAAGAAATCCGAGATTTTTTTCATTTCACTTCTTACTTTTTATTTATTTTATACTTTTTATATCTTTTTATATCTGTGTAGGTTAGAATTAGATATATGGTGCCACAAGTTCTTATTTAATTTTTAATTTAATTAAAATTAATATATTTAAAAATATATTAAATATGAATTTGAAATAAAATTAGAAAAATTCTATTTTGAGTTTTTTCCATTGTATTCTTTTTTTGTCAACATTTATATTGACAACAGTGTATCGAACAAATATAATTCATCGTGATAAATGAAGTGGATCTTTTTATTTCTGGCCCATAGGTTTCGGTTTTACTTTCATTTCAAGTGGTGGGTCCTTTAATACAAGGATACTAAAGAGTCCTTTTTATTGAAATCTTATTGAAAAAGTAGATAATCTAAAAAAAGAGGGGTCTATTTTGCATTTATCTATACTTTTTATACTTTTTCTCTTTTTTAATTTATTCTGATTGTATCTACACATTTTTTATTTTGGGGTTGCTAACTCAACGGTAGAGTACTCGGCTTTTAAGTGCGGCTAAGATCTTTTACACATTTGGATGAAGGGAAGGATTCGTCCATACCATCGGTAAAGTTTGTAAGACCACGACTGATCCTGAAGAAAGGGAATGAATGGAAAAAAGAGCAGGTCGGAGCAACGGATAGTTCTGAGAATATTTGATTTTGATCGGGCTAAAACCTTATTGGAATTCTTGGAAGGAACAAAATGAAGTTGGGTCGAATTAATAAATGGATAAGGCTCTAGGGCTTCAATTTCAATTCATTATAATAGGGAAAGAAAAAGTAACGGGCTTTTCTTCTTGATTTGAATAATTCCCCATCTAATTACATGTTAAAAATAGATTAGTACCTGATGCGGGAAAAGCTTTCCCCCCATGAGTGGATTCTCTTTTTTTTGATTTCTTTCTGTTAATGAATCCTAATTATTGCCATTCCCTAATATAGAATGGAGATGTGTGTGTAGAAGAAGCAGTATGTTGATAAAGACAGTTTTTTCCAAAATCAAAAGAGCGATTAGGTTGAAAAAAATAAAGGATTTCTAACCATCTTGTTTTATTAGACTATAACATAGTCTAATGAACATAGACTAATGAAATGGAAAAAAGAGGGTAGAGAATCTGTTGGTAAGTTTATCTGTCTCCGAGGTATCTATTTTTAGATAATACCTTGTTTTTACTGTATCGCACTATGTATCATTTCATAATCCTCCCAATCTTCTACTTTTGGTTCAAATAGAATTTCAAATGGAGGAACTTCAAAGATATTTACAGCTAGATAGATCTCAACAACACGACTTTCAATATCCACTTATACTTCAAGAGTATATTTATGCACTTGCTCATGATCATGATTTAAATCAATCAATTTTTTTAGAAAATTCAGGTTATGACAAGAAATCTAGTTTACTAATTGTGAAACGTTTAATTACTCGAATGTATCAACAGAATTTTTTTTTTATTTCTGTTAAAAATTCTAACAAAAATCAAATTTTCGGGCGCAACAAAAATTTGTATTATCAAATAATATCCGAGGGATTTTCATTTATTGTCGAAATACCTTTTTCTCTACGACTAATATCCGTTCTAGAACTAGAACGGAAAAAGACATTCCAATCTCATAATTTACGATCAATTCATTCAATATTTCCTTTTTTAGAGGACAATCTTTCACATTTAAATTGTGTGTTAGATATACTAATACCCCACCCTGTCCATCCGGAAATCTTGGTTCAAACTCTTCGTTTTTGGGTAAAAGATGCCTCTTCTTTGCATTTATTACGATTCTTTCTACACGAGTATTGGAATACTTTTATTATCCTAAAGAAAACTAGCTCTTCTTTTTCAAAAATAAATCAAAGATTCTTCTTCTTCTTATATAATTCTCATGTATATGAATACGAATCCCTTTTTTTCTTTCTCCGCAAACAATCTTCTCATTTACAATCAACATCTTCTGGAATCTTTCTTGAACGAATCTATTTCTATGGAAAAATAGAGCGTCTTGTAGAAGTCTTTTCTAAAGATTTTCAAAGTAATCTTTGGTTGTTTAAGGATCCGTTCGTGCATTATGTTAGGTATCAAGGAAAATCCCTTTTGGCTTCAAAAGAAAC